TCCGGGATTGGATTTCATATTCGAATAAACCTCGTAATCGTAAGAAAGTAGGTTTTTTAGCTATGGGCCTAGCAAAAGAAAAATCGAGATAGGTTCCTGTAGGGTTGGATTCCCCCCTTTAAAATCGGACGTGAAGGTTTCCTTTCATCCGGCTCAAGTAGTTACCTCAAAAAAGGAAATTGTTTCTTATTTTAATAGTTTGTTTGAAAAACCCTACAAACAAGGAACTACTCCTTACTCAAGTTCCCACTAAGGACCAACGATTCATTCTTCTTTTTGTTACTTTCATTTTAAGAATTACTTATGATAAAATTGGATAAAATGAAAATATGAGATTTTTGAGTAGTCTACTTCTCGTTAAATGATGAATCTCCTTAAAAGAATACTTTGGGACTCGTAAAGGATTTACTTGTCTATATATTGTTCTATTCGATCTTTTAGGCCCCTATTTACCTCGATGGTTATGTTAGCCTTAAAGCATATATGCGATAAATAGACTTCTGTAACCATGCTATATTTGCTTGCTTAAATGCAATCTCGCTATGCTATAAATAAATTAAATAACTGATTCCACAAAAAAGTCTTTTTTTTTCACGAGGTATAGGTAGAATTATAAATTCTTATTTATACGAAATCGACCATGGATTAATTCCCCTTTCATTTGGAAGTATTGTATACACCTATAATTCTGAGTTTCATGTTACTTCTACTTCTCAAAAAATACATGTCAGAGCCGGGGGCATCCCAATCGGATTGAGCGGGATGACAGTTTCTCAGTCCGAATCTGTAAAACGCAAATTTTGATCAAATCACACATCACAGTATACCAAGCCTTCTAATTCCTTAAGGGGTTTATCTAAAAGATTCGCAATATAACTAGGAAGACGTTTTAAATACCACACATGAGTCACTGGACATGCAAGTTTTATGTATCCCATTTGATATCTTCGTATCCGAGAATCAACAAATTCCACCCCACATTGTTCACAAAATTTCGGGTCTTCTTTTTCAGCTCCAATCACTCGATAATTTCCACAAGCACAAATTCCACTTTTTATGGGTCCAGAGATTCTTTCACAAAACAATCCATCTTTTTCCGGTTTATTGGTCTTATAATGAAACGTATAGGGCTTTGTCACCTTTCCAACTATCTCTCCATTAGGTAAGATTTTATTGGCCCAAGCCTTTATTTGTTGAGGAGAAACTAGGCCAATTCGAAGTTGTTGATGTTTATACCGGTCAATCATAGAATAGAAATTCTGATTCATTCAGATCAAGCTTCCTTCCTATTAATCTGGAAGTTCTTCTCAGATACAAGGAAATGATTCAGTTCTATAGCTAAAGATCGTAGTTCTCGAACGAGCAATCGAAAAGATTCTGGAGCATCTTCTGGGTTAGATACTCTTCCTCCAATGATCGTAGCACCAAGTACTTCTTGACGAGCTCTAATATGATCAGATTTATAAGTAAGCATCTCTTGTAAAATATGAGCAACACCAAATCCCTCTAAAGCCCAAACTTCCATTTCTCCTACTCGTTGTCCCCCTTGCTTTGCCCTTCCTCTAAGGGGTTGTTGTGTAACAAGTGCGTAATGTCCACTAGAACGTCCATGGATTTTATCATCAACTTGATGAATTAATTTTAAAATATAGGACTTTCCTATTAATACAGGTTGTTCAAAAGGATTTCCTGTTCTTCCATCAAATATTCTGCTTTTTCCCGGATATTCCGGTTCAAATACCCATGGATTTTTTGTTTGCTTACTGGCTTCATATAATTCAGAAAACACTAGCTTTCTCGAAGCCTCTTGCTCATATCTCTCATCAAAAGATGCTATTCTATAATGTCTTTTTAACAGATCTCCCGCTAACCCGAGCGAACATTCAAATATCTGTCCCACATTCATTCGTGATGGTACTCCTAATGGGTTGAAGACCATATCAACAGGTGTTCCATCTTGCAAATAAGGCATATCTTGTCTAGGCAAAATTTTGGAAATGATACCTTTATTCCCATGTCTTCCAGCTACTTTATCACCTACTTTGATTTCACGTTTCTGTGAAATATATACACGAATCATTTCTAAATTATAACTGGAACCCCCCCTTTTCCGGATCCATCTCACGTCAATAACGCGCCCTCTTCCGCCTATAGGTAGTTTTAGAGAAGTTTCTTTTGCAGTGGATACCTGAATTCCAAGAATGGCTCTTAATAATCTATCCTCTGGAGCATACGAGGATTCGTTTGCCGTCTGAGGCCTTAATTTTCCTATTAAAATATCACCTGTTTCTACCCAAGATCCCAGCATCACAACTCCATTTCTGTCTAAATTGCGGAGTAAATGAGCCTCTAGATGTGGTATTTCCCTAGTGATTCTTTCAGGTCCTTGGCTTGTCATATGAGTCTGAATTTCATATTTCCGGATGTGAAAAGAAGTATAAATATCTTCATATACCAAACGTTCGCTAATTAGTACTGCGTCTTCAAAATTGTAACCTTCCCATGGCATATAAGCTACTAATACGTTTTTTCCTAAAGTGAGTTCCCCACCAACTGTAGCCGCACCGTCCGCTAAAATTTGTCCCTTTTTAATGCATTTACCTCGCGAAACCTGAGGTTTTTGATGCATACAAGTATTTTTGTTGGAACGTTGACAGATAACTAATGGAATACTTATAGTAGTGTCTCCGTTACTTGTAGTAGTGTCTCCATTACTTGCAAAAATAATCTTGTGAGGATCAGTATAAATGATCTTTCCCTCATGTTCGGCTATAGCGGAAACCCCCGAATCTAGAGCCGTTTGACGTTCCAGTCCAGTTCCAACAATGCACCTCTCGGACTGAGAAAGCGGAACTGCTTGGCGCTGCATATTAGAACTCATTAAAGCCCGATTCGCATCATTATGCTCGATAAAAGGAATGAGAGAAGCTCCAATAGAAAAATATTGGAAGGGAAAAATACTTCTAAGATGAATCTGTTCCCATGCAATAGTCAGGAACTCTTGACGGTATCGAGCTGGAACAACCTGTTCTTCCTGAATACTCTGATTCAAGGCCAAAGAATTTCCAGCTGCTACCCTATAATATTCATCTCTATTTGGTGATAAATAAACTATCTGTGCCTCCTTTTTTGATCTTTCAGATATTTCATAAAACGGACTCTTTATGGATCCCCGATGGCCAATCCTCACATGAATGGCTAAGGATCCAATAAGTCCAACATTGATTCCTTCGGACGTATCAATTGGACAAATACGTCCATAGTGGCTAGGATGAATATCTCGTATCCGAAAACTAGCAGTTTTACCCGTCAATCCTCCAGGACCCAAATAACTCAATTTTCGCCCATGAACAATTTGTGTCAATGGATTAGTTCGATCCAAAACTTGAGATAAAGGATGTAGGCCAAAAAACGATTCATAAGTGGTTGTTAATGAAGTTGAAGTTACCAAATTTTGAGGAGTCGGTATCAATTTATGACGAATTGCTCCAGATATAGTTCCTCGAACTGCGTTTTCTAAACGAACAAGAGCCAATCCAAATTGATCCTGTAACAAGTCCGCTATAGAACGAATACGTTTATTTTTCAAGTGATTCATATCATCAAGTGTACCCATTCCAAATTTCATTCCGATCAAATGATCCACAGCAGCCAATACATCTCGTGGTAACAAAAATGTATTGTTCTGAGGTATATCAAGATTCAGTCTACGGTTCATATTTCGTCGACCAATCCTTCCTAATTCACATCTTTGTTGAAAAAATTTCTTTTGTAATTCCTTACATAAGGACTCAGAAAATATCGGATCCCCGCCTACACAAGCAAATTGTTGATAAAATTCCAAAATAGCACTTTCTTTTGACCCAATCTTTTTTTTCTCCTTATCATTCAGATTAAGGAAAGACAAGAAAATTTCAGGGTAACAAACATTATCCAGAATTTCTCTTAGATTCGAACCCATAGCCGACGATAGAACTAGAATAGATATTTTTTGTTTCCTACTCACACGGGCCCATATCCTTGATTTTCTATCAATCTCTAATTCTGATCTCCCCCCCCAATCTGATATTATGGTGCTGGTATAGACAGAAATTCCGTTATGGTCCAATTCTGAACGGTAGTAAATACCAGGACTTTGCAATATTTGATTGATCACAATTCTGTATATTCCATTTACTATAAAGGTTCCCAGGGAATTCATTATTGGAATGTTTCCAATAAAAATGGTTTCTTCTTGTATATCTCTACCGGTTTTCCAAATTAATCCCGCGGGTACATATAATTCAGAAGAATATGTGAGTGATTCATACACAGCATTTCTTTCGTTTATCAAGGGTTCCACCAATTGATATCTTTCTACAAATAATTTAAATTCAATTTCTTGATCTGTGTCTTCAATTTTCGGAAACTTATGAAATTCTTCCGTCAAGCCCTCATTAATAAACCTACAAAATCCCTCAAATTGGATCTGACTAAATCCAGGTATTGTGGACATTCCCTCATTTCCATCATTCCAGAGCATCTTAATTTTCAGTTTCCTCTTTATCGAAAAATCCCATTATTAGCTCACTATTTATCGAACCATATGGATCGATTTCGCAATGATGGAATGTATATTCTGTTTACTGAATCACATGAAATTTTAGACAACCCCGTAAATGTACTTCATACGTATGAGAACGGAAATGAGACAGAGGAATGAAGAGCATTTTCGACGCAAGACAATTGCGACAGGTACAAATGGAAATGAATTTATAAAGCATTCCCAGAACAATTCCGTCACTTACACTTATGGAGTCTTATATAGAATATAAAAATTCATCCAACTTCTACCTATTATTATGATAATACGATTAGATTGATTGGGTACCAAAAAAATAAATGGATTCAGAATGAAATCGAATCTCTATGAATGAGATAAAGAAAGCCAGTAGTAATATAGTTTCCCCTTTAGTTAAAGTGAATTTTATTTCATGTTGAAAAAAAAAAATTTCGGATTTTTTGACTTTTACTATATATAAATATATAAATATAATTTGACTTTTACTATATATATATAATTTTACTATATATATAACTATATATATATAATATAATATATGGATTTATGGAATATGATTGAATTGCGTAATAGGAATAATATTTCCTAAGTAAAGTATATGCCGGTATAGCTATCCACCTATCCACATATCTCATCTCATCTTTTTTTTATAGCAATTTTGCTTGTGGCAACAGAAGTCAGGTCACACTATATCATAATTTCCACTTTTTCTATTGTATTATAGAAAACGAAAAAAAAAAAAGCACGACGATTCCCTATAAGGATATGGGATATGTACATAAAAAAGACTCGTCCCGGTATATGTGTAACAATTTTTGTTTTTGGGGTGTGGGTTTACATATACACATATAATATATATTGTTATATTTGAATTGATTTGTTATGCCAGTAAGGAAAGGCAACAATTTGAGATACAAATTGAAGAACTTTTCACTAATTCAAAAAAAAAAAGAAAAGAATTAGTAATAGAATCTTAGTAAAAGAATATGGATGAATACTCTTGTTTTACCTATTTTATATTTTTTTTAGATTTGGATCGGATTTGGCGACATGGCCAAGTGGTAAGGCAGGGGACTGCAAATCCTTTATCCCCAGTTCAAATCTGGGTGTCGCCTGATCAACAAAAAACGGGGGATTTCTTATTCTACTGATTTAATTCGACGAATTTTGTCCCCGGAGCCGGAGAAGTATAAGCGCCTGTCGATAGTTTTTTTTTCTCAAAATCTGGTCCTTGGGTGTGGCTCAAACCGATACAAATAGGGATGAAGTGAGTCTTACTTAGTAATATGATTGACTCTCACTATAAAAAAAAATAGTGAGAGTCAATTCTGGGATTCAGAACGACGAAAATCAGAGGTCGAAAGTATCCAAAGGTTCCTAAAAGACAATCCATTTTTCTCCTAGGATTGAAGAAGAGATTGTACGAAAGAGTATCAAGAATTCCTAATTATTTTTCACTACCATTACTAAAATTGTGTCTACTGACTCCATCTGGAATTAGATTGGATAGGCTGATGGGAAATCCATTTAAGAGTTGTGGAAAGGATTGAAGAAACTTTGTATCCAGACTCACGAGGGTCTCTGAGTAATCAAACATTCAATCAGGATAGTCGGTCAACTCTTATTTTTATAGAGTAAAAGTAAAAGTCGAAAAAAAAAAAGGGTAACAAACAATAGGTCTTAGTATTCCCACATGTTTCATTTCATTAGGATAGAAGTATTCCTTTGCTATCTAATTTTCCAAGAAAAAGTATGTGTATCATATCTGTACTTAATACTTATACTTCAAAATTCTACCAGAAATCTTAGAATATTGTTACAAGTAGATTCATTGGATTGGTTCATTAATAGCTTTAAGTCAGAATTATTTTTTGACTCTGCGCCATTAATTCCACTATGATTATCGATCAATAATTAAATAATTCCTTCATAGAGATAGGAGACATAATTCATATGGATATTGTAAGTCTCGCTTGGGCTGCTTTAATGGTAGTCTTTACATTTTCCCTCTCACTCGTAGTATGGGGAAGGAGTGGACTTTAGGGAGGGGTACTACTAGTTTTTTAATTTAATTGTATGAATTGTTTAATTGAGCGTTTTGCAAAGCTTTTTCTTTTGTCTCTGTTTCAAAATTATACTGAAATACAGTAATGAATAAGAAAATACAATAATGAATAATAACCATTCGATCAAACAATGAATGATTACTTTACTATAGTTCTAGTTCTATTTCGAAACTAAAATCTACGCATGATAGGAAAATTTTTTCAACCGGATTCTTCCTAAACATTCTATTTTAATAAACCAGTTCTTATCAGAATTATGGATATTACAATGAGCAAAAACCCGAAATGGGTTTTTTATTTTTTTCTTTATTTGTTTCCCTCTTTTTTTACTTTTACTGTTCTAAGAGAACATAAAGTCGTTCCGCTAATCTAATTAGATTATGGCAATACATACTTTCTATTGGAAGTGACTAGTTGTTGTCCAAACCAAAGAAAAGAGGTTCTACACATAAGAAGATTAGATCCTTCTTTCGTTGCACGATTCACGTATCGTGTATTTTACCTTTCTTTTAGACTCCTCTCCATTCCATTTTTTATGCTTTTTTGACTCATCTCATGTCTTAAGCATAAAAAATGGAATGGAGAGGAGTCTACCCTATTAACCTATTCCCTTTTACAAATCTGAATAAATTATCATAGAATAGAACTCCGCGGATCATGTTTTCTGTTAATGGATCAAGCAATAGCTTCTTGTGGTGGGAAATCTAAAAAAAGAAAAAGATTCTTTGGTTTCGTTTTCTTTTCTCTTTTTTTATTTATTTTGAAATTTCTAATAGATTAGTATACGCCCATATTATTCTTGCTCCATTGATTCTTTTGATGGATCTCAGGATCTATCCTATATAAATAAATTCTAAAATAGGTTAAGAATTAGAACAGTTGGCCTTCGATTATTTTGGATCGATCAAAATACACACAGGTAAATGTAGCCAAAAAAAAAGAATTGGGCTGCTATTTTGATGTACTATTTAGATATACATCTAATCCATGTACATACATATTGTATATTGATCTAGATATGGGCTTTTTTTTTATAGGAAAAAGTCTATATCCGTATACAATACAACTTTCTATGAAAATAATGAATATGATAATATATACTATATAATAGTATATAACTATACAATACTAGATAGTATGGTAGAAAGAATTATATATAATTCTTTCTACCATACTATCTAGGCTTAGATACTACTATCTCAGATACTTATTATCTCAGATACTTATTATCTCAGATACTTATGATTCCAGCCAGATCATTTCGTTTAAGACTTGAAGTTTGAATTCCTTTCTTCAATCATTGATAAGAACTAATAATTCAAGTTTCAATCAAATTAGTCATTTTGACTGACTGTTTTTACGTAGATGATAAGTAAAAAAGCAGTAGGAACTAGAATGAACAGTGCAGTAGCAATAAATGCGAGAATATTGACTTCCATAATCTCATTTTTTTTTTTACTTCGCAATAACTCGGGATCTAATCCCATAGAGATGAGAAATTGGATTCCTGTAAATTCAATGGGATGAATTGCATCCTGATGATACTGAATCGGATCAGTATTATGAATAACAATATATGATCTATCAAATAAATTCATCGTCGAGAATTGAATAGTATAACATAGGAAGATCCTTTATCTATACTAAATCTGAAAAAGGATTCTTTATTGGATCAGGAAATTTACATCCTTTTCCACTTTTTCTTTTCTATAAATAACCCAACCCTATCGTCTTCCCTATATATTCCTCCTTCGTTATATTATACTTATACATACAATTATGAGGTATTATATGACTGGTATGGTATTCTATGGATGACACACAGATCCAAAGAAAAGAGTAGGAGTGAGATGGAAAAAGGACGAGTTAAGACGAGTTAAGTAGAAAAAATCGAATATAATTCCAATGAATTTAATAAAAAGGAGTGTTACTCGTTCTCCTCTTTTATTTTATTAGTATTTCTTCCTTCAATTGGGACTGGAACTGGAAGGCATACATAAAAAATTGAGTGTGCAATTTAGTTTATTTGAATGAAAATGAGATAGATTGTTTCCAATTAGTCATTGAGGATACCCCCCCAAAAAAAAGTTGGAGCTCAAAGGGGTTTTCATTTACCCTGACAAGTACTCTGTCGAGGCACTTATGTTAAGTTCGTTGTGTCTCGTACAATAAACGAATACAATTTGCATATGTACTCCGGTAAAAAGGGGTACTCTTTTCTATTTTATTCATCAAGAATATTGAAAAACAAAAGTGGACAAGTATCTCTTAAATTCAAATAGTAAAGTAAATATAAGAATACTACCGATTGTACGAATCTAACTATTATGTTATGTCTCTCTCTTATCAATCGGCACTAATGAAAGAAATGGAAATTCCCGTATTTGTCTGATGATAAATACGAAATAAAAACAAAAGAAATAGGGATCCCGCTGGGTATTAGCTCTTGCTCCCTATTTCTTTTTTGCACGTTAAATAAATTTATCCATTTATTTAACGGATCGGATCCTAGTTCGGGACTGACGGGGCTCGAACCCGCAGCTTCCGCCTTGACAGGGCGGTGCTCTGACCAATTGAACTACAATCCCAGCGAGGTGTATGGTATACATATTCTTAATGGTTTTATTCTTAATGGTTTTAAAAAACCATTTTATTTTCTTCGTCGTGTTGTAAGAGAGACATGAATGATATACTAACTGATATTATATACACATAGATATGGACTATACTGAAAGTAACACAGAGATATGGACTATAGTCAAAGTAACACAGATTACTAGTAACCCATGTTTTTTTAGTGCCAAAAATGGATAATCAACCTTTCGACGAGAAAAAACTATTTTTCTTTTCATAATTTTTGATTATGTATTACCAATCTAGAGTCTTAGAAAGATCAGAATGAATCAGAAAAACATGGATACATAAGAAAAATGCTTGATCCATAAAAGAGAAGGATTCCATTTTTATGGAGGACAAATTTCTTATATCATCGGTTATATCATATTTATGGAGCGGCGAATTTTTGGGCCGAGCTGGATTTGAACCAGCGTAGACATATCGCCAACGAATTTACAGTCCGTCCCCATTAACCGCTCGGGCATCGACCCAGGAAGAATTCATTCTAGGCTTATAGATAATCCATAATCAACTTCCTTTCGTAGTACCCCCAGGGGAAGTCGAATCCCCGCTGCCTCCTTGAAAGAGAGATGTCCTGAACCACTAGACGATAGGGGCATATCCGCCCGACTGTCATCATACTATGATGATAGTATGTATAGTTTTTTGGAATTGTCAATATAATCTAATGATATGACTAAATCCGAACACTCTTTTCTACTTTTGTGTTATGATTCCATAGAATTTTTTATTGGAT